TACAAAAAAAGTTATTACAATTTATAAGGGAAAATGGCTATTTCGTTTTTCGATGTTTTTTCACCTAACATAAATAGGGGGATGTTTTATTTGTTTGTTTTCTCAATTGTATTCTTTTTTTCAATACTAATATTGACAACAGTGTATCAAATAAATATAATCCGATCGTGAATAAATTGATCAATTTACTCATGTTAAATAAGCTTTTTTTAATTCATCAAATGGTGGATTCGTTAGATTTTCTGCAATACTTTGCGATACAAAAACAAGAAATCCCTTATTTGATTGAAAGGTTATTAATTGAATTGAGAGGTAAATAAAAAACTAAATAATACATAATAATACATATATATAAATAATAAATGTAATAAGGGGTGGTTTATCATTTTTGTTTGATTTTTTGTGAGAAAATTGTTAGGTTTATCTGTTCATTTTTATATTGCGAATAGATTCGCTTTCGATATTTTGAGTTTTTTTCCATTTTTTAATGTCTAATATTTTATTAGACAATTCAATCTTTCTTTTATTTGTGTTGTTTTTATTGCGATTAGATATACACATCCATCCTATTTATAAATTTTATAAATAGTATTTGGGGTTGCTAACTCAATGGTAGAGTACTCGGCTTTTAAGAGCGACTCTATTTTTTACACATTTCTATGAAGCAATTGGTTCGTCCATACCATCGGTAGAGTTTGTAAAACCACGACTGATCCAGAAGGGAATGAATGGAAAAAGTAGCATGTCGTATCAATGACGAATTCGAAAAGTATTTTACTCTTATTTGTATCCGGTCCAAATTTTTGTTTGAATTCTTGGTTCGGAACAAAAAAATTCAGTTGGGTTTCATTTATAAAGGGATAGAGCTTGGCAGCTCTAATTATAGGGAAACAAAAAGTAACGAGCTTTCATTTATTTTGTATTTGAATGATTACCCCATCTAATTGTACGTTAAAAAGAGGTTAGTGCTTTATGTGGGAAAAGCTTTTCCTGTGAATGGATTATTTATTTTTGTTATGAGTCCTAACTATAAAGCTATTTTCCATTATATTTTTGGGTAGCAATAAATGTGTATGTGTAAAAGAAAGAGTATTTTGATAAAGATCTTTTTTTCCAAAATCAAAAGAGTGATTGGGTTGAAAAAATAAAGGATTCCTAACTAGCTTGTTATCCTAGAACAAAAATTTGGTGGAAAAAGCGATTAGAGCGAGTCCGTTGATGGATTTTACTTGTTTTCTAGGTATCTATATACAATATATAGAATTCGTTTTTTATAATTTTATTAAAATTAATTAATATATATTAAAATTAATATATATAGATAGTATATAGAATTCCCTATTTTGACCATATCGCACTATGTATCATTTGATAATCCAATGAATCTCTGATTCTTTGTTTGACTAAATAGGATTTTTTAAAATGGAGGAAGATCGAGTATTTTTGGAACTCCATAGATCTCGCCACCGGGACATCCTATACCCGTTTTTTTTTCGGGAGTATATTTATGGACTCGCTTATAGTCGTGGATCCATTTTTGTAGAAAATGTAGGTTATAACAAGAAATTTAGTTTACTAATTGTAAAACGTTTAATTACTCGAATGTATCAACAGACTCTTTTGATCGTTATTGGTAATGATTCTAACAAAAATCCTTTTTGGGGTTATAACAAAAATTATTATTCTCAAATAATATTAGAAGGTTTTGTTGTTGTTCTGGAGATTCTATTTTCCCTACAATTATATATATCTTCCTTAAAAGAGTTAGAAATCGTAAAATCTTATAATAATTTGCGATCAATTCATTCCATTTTTCCTTTTTTCGAAGATAAATTTATATATTTCAATCATAAGTCAGATATAAGAATACCCTATCCTATCCATCTGGAAATCTTGGTTCAAATCCTTCGATATTGGATAAAAGATGTCTTTTTCGTTCATTTATTAAGGTTGTTTTTTTATTACTATTCTGACTGGAATAGTCTTTTTACTCCAAAAAAATCGATTTCTACTTTTTTTTTTAAAAGTAATTCAAGATTTTTCTTACTACTATATAATTTATATGTATGGGAATACGAATCTATCTTTATTTTTCTACGTAACAAATCCTCTGCGTTACGATTAAAATATTTTCGTGTTTTTTTTGAGCGAATTTTTTTCTATGAAAAAATAGAACATCTTGCAGAAATATTTGTTAAGAATTTTTCGTATACCTTATTATCCTTTAAGGATCCTTTCATCCATTATGTTAGATATCAAGGAAAATCGATTCTGGTTTCAAAGAATACGCCCCTTTTGATAAATAAATGGAAATACTATTTTATCGATTTATGGCAATGTCATTTTGATATTTGGTCTGAACCAGGAACGATCGATATAAACCAATTATCCCAGCATTCATTTCACTTTTTGAGTTATTTTTTAAGTATTAGGCTAAATCTTTCAGTGGTACGGAGTCAAATGTTACAAAATTCATCTCTAATAAAAATTGTTATGAAAA